CATTATAGCTATCCTGGGGTTGGACGAATTATCCGAAGAGGATCGCTTAACCGTAGCAAGAGCGCGAAAAATTGAGCGTTTCTTATCACAACCCTTTTTCGTAGCAGAAGTTTTTACCGGTTCTCCAGGAAAATATGTTGGTTTAGCAGAAACAATTAGAGGGTTTCGGTTGATCCTTTCCGGAGAATTAGACAGTCTTCCTGAACAGGCCTTTTATTTGGTAGGTAACATCGATGAAGCTACCGCGAAGGCTATGAACTTAGAAATGGAGAGCAATTCGAAAAAATGACCTTAAATCTTTGTGTACTGACCCCTAATCGAACCGTTTGGAATTCAAAAGTGAACGAAATCATTTTATCTACTAATAGTGGTCAAATTGGCGTATTACCAAATCACGCCTCTGTTGCTACAGCCGTCGATATAGGTATTTTGAAAATACGTCTTGACAGCCAATGGTTAACGATGGCTTTGATGGGAGGTTTTGCTAGAATAGGTAATAATGAGATCACTGTTTTAGTAAATGATGCGGAGAAAGGTAGTGACATCGATTCACAAGAAGCCCGGCAAACTCTTGAAATAGCAGAAGCTAATTTAAGAAAAGCTGAAGGAAAGAGACAAAAAATTGAGGCAAATCTAGCTCTCCGACGAGCTAGGACACGAGTCGAGACGATCAATGAGATTTCGGAACTAGTTGGTGTGTCCGAATAATCAAAAGAGGTTTGGTCTATTTTTTTATTTGATTTGATTGTATTCACTCGACAGAATTAAATCAGGCGTAATTCTATTTTGATCCAACAAAAAAAAAAAAAAGAAATAGAAAAGATACAAAATAAATATCAATAAAAGCAGATGGATATAAAAACTTATTAGAGACCAGAGTCGGTGGGATCTAATAAGTTCTACCTACTATTGGATTTGAACCAATGACTCCCGCCGTATGAAAGCAATACTCTAACCACTGAGTTAAGTAGGCCCTTTATCATCACAAAGAAAACCAAATGGGACCCATCCCATCGATCGATTATAAATAGAATATTACTTATAAGCAATACCGCGCAAACAGATCAAAGAACTATGATCTTGGCTCGGGGAATATTCATCTTGACAAGAAATTATCTACATAATAAAATAGGTATTACAAGCACTAAGGGCTATAGCTCAGTTGGTAGAGCACCTCGTTTACACGCGCGCCAATGTTTTTCAGGGGGGTCCATCATGCAATCAAAAGAATTGATCTTATTGAGAAATCGATGTCTTACTCCATAACTTTGAGGAAACAAGAGAACAATAGCCTGACAAGGGGTTCAGTCTTGTCCCTTTTAGGTGCCAAACAGGCCCCTATCGTTGATTTGAGATATTGATAAGGTAAATGTCTATTCAATGCTAGGCATAATGAGTACAAGGACCTCAAAAAAAGATCTTTTCGCCCTATGAACTTTAAGGTGTATGAAGTTTCATATTTCATTTTTAAGCAGAGCGATAGAGACTTCATCTAACTTAGGTTAATCTAGGCCAGAGGCAGACCTACGTCAAGATACCCCCTTTGAAACACTTTGGTAGTGTTCCTTGATCAGAATTAAAATAATGACTCAGAGCACATGGAGCCATCTCCTATTTTTCGATCAAAAAAAATATGGCTGACTAACTGATAGAAATATCAGTTAATGAAAGAGCCCAATGCACAAAAAATGCATGTTGGGTCTTTGAAACAGTTCAGATCATTTTGATAATAAAAAGTTTGATCCGTTTTACCGAGAAAGTCTACGGTTCGAGTCCGTATAGCCCTAAAAAAGGAAAATACAAAAAAATTGTATAATTTTAATTTCCCCATTCTAGTTTGTTGCTTGTAACCGACCAGTTTTTTCATCAAAAAAAGTATTCCTAAATTATTTCTATAAGCCCGGTCACGAGTATCGTTTTAAAGCCAAACGAAAGTAAAAACACATTTCAATTCATTTTAATGGGCTCAATGGATATTTATCCAATCGTGTGGCTAAACAAACTTATTTTCTTCATGAATCTTCGGAGTTGAATTCCATATGAATTTTCCTCCTTTTCTGTCCACAATCAGAAAGTTAGTGATACTCTCCCTCTAGTATAGGAATGACCTGCTTTCTTTGTGTACAAGCTAAAGTTTGAAAAGCAACTATCTTTGGTAAGTTTCATTGTAAACATTGTCAAAAACGTCAACTAGGCTTTTGTCTTTGTATACCTTCCCGAAACCTAGCAAACCACATCACAAAAGGGGTAGTATTCTCTTTCTGTATTCACTTTCACTATTCAATCCATAGAAACTCCTCAGCCTGGATATTAAGAAAAGGAATATACCAACACCAATCTATTCCAAACCTTGAGATGAGATGGAAATTTCTAGAAATTATCTTACATCTGACTACTTGTTCTATTCGAACTCTCTAAGAAAAGAGGAAAACCCTCCTCTATTCATACAAGAATAGAAATATATAAAGATACTCAAAATGGATTTCAATTTCTAATATAA